GTTCAATGGTAAAACATCTCCTTGCCAAGGAGAAGGTACGGGTTCGATTCCCGTCGCTCGCCAGCTTAATTTAGTAAGGTACTATGATAAAAAATTTAGTCTAGTTGACTACTTAACTACTTATATTAAATATTAAATTAAGTAGTTGCTAGTCTAGTACCGTATCCCTTCCTATCTTATCCTTTGCATTCGACTCAAAAAAAAAAAAAGAGTGCTTCGGGGGCGAAAATCGAGCTTGCCAAGAGGGTGCCCTAAACCGGAGATGGAGATTCACCGAGACAAACAAGAGAAAATTGCTTTTAAAGGGGAATAGACTGTGCCTTTCTTTTCTTTCTTTTTTTTTTCTGCCTGCTGAATAAAAAAAGGGTTGGATATAGCCCTCTACCATATCTATACAATCTACCATATCTATACAAATCAAATAGTCCATTTATTTATATGGACTGCTAAGTGCGGAGACGGGAATCGAACCCGTGACCTCAAGGTTATGAGCCTCGTGAGCTACCAAACTGCTCTACTCCGCTCTGTAGGGCCAAAAACTGGTGGACGAAAAAGGTTGAATACAAGTCTCTACCATGTCTAGACAAATAGAATAGTCTTTTTATACAGAATGGAGCGGGTAGCGGGAATCGAACCCGCATCGTTAGCTTGGAAGGCTAGGGGTTATAGTCGACGTTGGTTGATTTTTTTAACGTCTCTAATTCAAAACCGAACATGAAATTTTGATTTCATTCGGCTCCTTTATGGCTATTCTCACCACTTAACATCTATGTTAGCTTTTCTGTCTGAATGGAACCAAAGCTCTCCGCTTTCTAGATGATCCCTATAGAATAGGAGATAGAAATTCTCCTAAATATCTATCTAATCTACTTACTTCGTTCCCTAATTTTATTCAAGAGATCCTGAGGAAAAGAGTTGGGTTTCCACCGAGCTGAAACAATATCCTGATGGTTCTAGTAAACCAAAACTATCGTTTTTTAGCTATTGGGCTTCCAGTTCTTTTTTAACTAAAAGAAGATTTAGTTACGATTGGAAATAAACTTTTTTGTATCTTCATCCATAGATCCTTTACTCATATTTATTCAATTGGAATACTTAATCCAATGCAAAATTATGCTTCGCGCCTCTGTACTCATAATCAAATTTGTATTTTACATGCAAATTTAATTAGTCTTTGGGTACTAATCGCGAGAATGTATATTCTTCCTCAATATGCTATTGAGAGGAAAAGGATTAAACCCTTTATAAGAACTAAAGTTTTCATCGGAATATGAATATAAAAAAACTTAAGGATGCCTTAAGTATATCATTTCAAATTCAGTTATTAATAGAACGAATCACACTTTTACCACTAAACTATACCCGCTACATGTAGATTATGATACCAACACTATCCTTTGTCAAGGGTAGCCATTCGAGGAGGAAGCTAATCCCACCTACGGAGAAAAGTGAGCAGTTGGTACTTCAATCGCAGGTTTAATTTAGGATTTAGACGGCCCCTCTAAAAGAAATCTCTTCTTACCATGCCACTAGCGTATGAACCAAATGTATGCATTTCGATTAGGATCGTATTCTTCATATTCTATAGTTTGATTATTCCGACAATATACACTAAGAGATATAGGCGACAGTACCCATCAATCCCTTTCTTCCTTTTCTTTTTTGTTAGGCAGGCTGTAGAATAATTTTTATACTTTGCAGTATAAACAAGTACTATTTCCAAAGGGTACCCGTTGAAAATTGCTGCAACAAATCCGTCCAAAACTGAAAAATTGAAAAGTTTTGAACTCGAAGGTTTTTCCAAGGAATGCCTGTGAAAAATTGTTTCAATCTCGCACCAAAACAGATAAGAAGTATATCACTGAAAATTAATACAATACCCAGCCATATGGGTATATGAAGAGGGCGAATTTCTTTATACCCCCCCCCCATTAGAATTAAGGGAAATAAAACTTAAATGGAGAAAGTTCTCATCATAAGATAAGCCAATAGAAGAAAAAAGTCCTAATTCTGCAGAACATTCTGAGCACGTGAAAAGTGAATAGGCTAAAGAAGTCTACCATTTTTTTAACAGCAGTTCTTATTGCCCCTTTGGCCTTTTTGAACCTTACCATGAATAAACTTCTATATCTCAATATAGAAAATAAAATCTCTACATATATATATATCTATATATGTATATATTATGTACATTAATATATACATAATATATACATATATTTTGTACATTATGCAGTAGATCGATAATGGTAAATGAAAGTGGCTAATTTTGGAATAAAAAGCCCTTTTAACTCAGTGGTAGAGTAATGCCATGGTAAGGCATAAGTCATCGGTTCAAATCCGATAAAGGGCTTTTCCCTTAGTGGTAGAGTAATGCCACGGCAAGACCAAAGTCGTCGGTTCGAATTCAATAGAGTACTTTTCTACAAAATTCATTCACTTTTTTTCTTTTTTTTTTGAAAATGTCTCTGTTTTTTATTGAATTTTATGATTTCGTTTAGTATGAGATGCCCGTATTTTTGGTCTGAACACTAAACGAAGCACAGAGTTTAAATTGCAAAAAATAAATGAAATTGGACTCTTTTTCCTATTAGAGCAATCAAATCAATATCTGTACTGAACTAATCGAGAATCCTTTTTATTAATCTATTCTTATTCTATATCCTTTAAAAGGAAAAGGAATTTCCCTAAAAAGCAGGGGATGATCCATGAATTAACCTAACCATCAACTAAAAAAAAAAATCCTATGAAAGCATAATAGAAAAGTAGGAAAGACTCTTTGCTTTGATCTATTTTTACTCTTCGATTCGAGTATATTTTTTATACTCTTCGATTCGAGTATATTGACAATTCCAAAAAACTGCTCATACTATCATTATAGTATAATGACGAGTGGTTCTATATAGCACTATCGTCTAGTGATGCCCCTATCGTCTAGTGGTTCAGGACATCTCTCTTTCAAGGAGGCAGCGGGGATTCGACTTCCCCTGGGGGTAGGGAGTATTCTAAAAAGAGGTTAATCATAGATTATTAAAAACCCTAGAATAAATTCTTCCTGGGTCGATGCCCGAGCGGTTAATGGGGACGGACTGTAAATTCGTTGACGATATGTCTACGCTGGTTCAAATCCAGCTCGGCCCAAAAATATAGGGCTTCGTGAATATGAACTAAATCCGTTTTTTTCTTCCATAAAAAAAATCTGATCCATAGAAATAAAGTATAAAGAGAAAAGAAAGGGAAAACTTATTTCTAAGCCATATCTCTCTGATTCTTTTCTTAGCAAAGAAAACCCTTTTTTTTTCTTGAAAGGTGGATTATCTGTTGTTTTTAGAGATAAAAAATTTGCGGCATACTAGTTATGCCACTCTCACTATACCCACATATCCTATGTGGGTGTAGTAGTATATGATTCATCTATTTCTTAGAGTACGACAGACAAATCTTCTTAGGGTTCTATTTAGGAATAGGTATGCCATACACCCCGCAGGGATTGTAGTTCAATTGGTTAGAGCACCGCCCTGTCAAGGCGGAAGCTGCGGGTTCGAGCCCCGTCAGTCCCGAACTAGAGTTCAATGAATGGAAAAATTCCTCTTTCCTTTTTTCATCAAGAATTTCCCCTGAAAAGGGGGGGGGCAGAAGGCAAGATCAAATATCTATGGAGAACCCTTACTTTACTTTTTTTATTTTGCAGCTCTCAATAAAAAGAGAGCTGTATAGGAATCTTTTTTTTATTTAAGATCCTCTTTTCTCCATCTCATTTCTATTTCTACTGCTTATTTGGATGTCTATGTGACCCATAGAAAGTCGGTTGTATAATACATACATACATAATTGTATGTATAACTATAAGAAAAAGGAAGGGAAATCGGATAAGAAAGATTCTTGGCTCTACATATATATAGAAAAGCAAAAGTCTAAAAGTTTAAAGCAAAAGTCTAAAAGTTTGAAAAATAGAGGGGTTCCGAATCTAATCAAAAAACCTATTTTGGTCTTAGTATGGATAAGGGATCTTCCTATGTTATATTATTCTACTATCAACCCATGAATTGATTTGATAGATCCAATATTCATAATATTGAATTGATTCAGTATTATCAGAATGCAAGTCCTCCCCTTGAATTTACAGGGATACCCCCTTTTCCTCTCCATGGGATTACATCCCGAGTTATTGTGAAAAAAAAAAATAAAGAGGTTATGGAAGTAAATATTCTCGCATTTATTGCTACTGCATTGTTCATTCTAGTTCCTACTGCCTTTTTACTTATTATTTATGTAAAAACAGCCAGCCAAAAGGATTAATTGGAATTCCAATTAATCATTGAAGAAATGAAAAAGGGATTAAAGAAAATCAAAATCCAAGTCTTAAATGAAAGGATCTGGTTGGAATCCTAAAGTGTGGTAGAAAGAACTACATATAGTTTTTTCTACGACACTTTAGATTCTTTCTATTATATTATCTTGAATCTACATAGAATAGATTAGTAGATTGAAATAGTAATCTAATTCAACTTCTTTTTTCACTGCATCCACTTAATTTCAAGCAAGTCAAAATCAAAAAAATCGAAGACAATTCTTCATTGAAAGAATCCATGGGGAGGGAGAAAAACAATACGAGAATAAAAGAAAAAAGTAAATAAAAGGAAAAAACCTGCGAATCTTTCATAGTTCAAAATGACGCGAGATGCTTCACGCGAGATCCTTCAAAAAAAAAGAACAAAAAAAATGATCAATTAAAGAAAAGAGTTGATACTACAATTCGACTAGTCAATCAATTAGTAGTATCCCTAGAGTCCACTTCTCCCCCATACCACTAGTGAAAGAGAAAATGTAAAGACTACCATTAAAGCAGCCCAAGCGAGACTTACTATATCCATGTAAATTATGTCTCCTATTTCTATGACGGAATTATTCTACTATTGATCAATAATCATAGTGGAATTAAGGGTACAGAGTCAAAATTCTGCTCTAAGACTATGGACGAATCTGTTAAAGGAATTTAGTCCTATCAAATTCTTATATGATTTCTGGTAGAATTGGAGAGTAGTAAGTATAAATATGATACATATACCTTTTCCTTAAAAAAGAAAGAGTGCGGGAATGTCCTGAATAGAAGCCGCGGGAATAGAGAGATTTTTTCTTCCTTTTGTTACCTTTTTTATAAGCAAAGGCCGTCAGAATATACCATAAAAATAGGATAGATAAATATTTATTGGATACCTACTTTACCCATGTTTATTTTTGACCTAAACCCTACTGCCCCACTTTGTCTCTTTCTATGAAAGAGTGAGGAGACTTTATCCACTCCACAACTCCGAAATTAATTTTTGATCAGCCTAGTCAATCTGATTCTCGACAGAATCAGTAGCCTTTACTTTAGTATATGTAGGTAGCATAAGATGTACGAAGTATATTGATATTTCTTCGCAAAGTCCCTTCTTCAATCTTAGATTGAAAAAAGACTTAGGGCCTTTTCTTTCCTTTGGAAGTTTTAAATTCCCCAATCAATTCAAATTAATAAAAGAATAAGGAAACGCTACCTCATCTCTGTTGGGAGTTTCCCCTTTGGGCCACTGCCGACAAAACAAAGTCTCGTTTGAGGATAGAACTATGGTATGGATTCTCAAAATCCAGTATCGCCAGACCTAGTTACTCTCTTGCCTCAACTTATGAGGGTACGAAATTTTTGAGTTTGATTAGTACTATAATCCTAAGTATTTTATTGATCAGGCGGCACCCAGATTTGAACTGGGGATAAAGGATTTGCAGTCCCCTGCCTTACCACTTGGCCATGCCGCCAAAAAATCCGATCTAAAATCGAGAAAAGAACAAGTATTCATCCATATTTTCTTACTAAAATAAAACCCCCTTTTTTCTATTCTATTGAGATGGCAAAGGCAAATTTTCTTTCTATTCTATTGAAATGGCAAAGGAGCAAAAGCGGATTTCCAGTCACAGACTGCAAAATTTAGAACAAATTGGAACCATTAACTATAATTTTTTTTTGAATTGCAGTAGTAAACGACTCTTAAATTGGTATTCTCTCCTTTAATGGCATAAAAAAATAGAATAAAAGTTGTATATAGGTAAACTCCAGGTCCAAACAGCATTATTATCTATGGATCTCCCTTATGTACATATCCCTACGGGGAATCATGCTTTAATTTTTCATTGCATTAAATATCTTGAATAAAAAGAGGAAATTTGCTCTGATATAGATTATGCTTGGCCCTCTTTTCTTGGCCCACACAAGTGAAATTACGATAAAAGAAAGGATATGTGAATAGGTGGATAACTAAACTAGCAAGTACTTAAAAAAAGTAAGTACTTTATTTTAGGATTCTACAACGAAATCCTTTATTTTTCAGCACTTCTATTACTACGAAACAAAAAATAACCTTCAAATTCTTTTTGAAAATAAAACTAAGCGTACTATTCTAAATTCTAAATCGAACTAAAGTCAAACTTTCTAGTGCTTATAAATTGTTATGGCTTTATTCCTTTCATAGAAAGGAGATAAAACGAGAAATCTTTGCTATCCAATCTGATTAGAATATCATAAAGTTTAAGTGGCAGAATTTTTTCTAGGACTTTTTTATCAATTCATTTTAATTCCATTTCTACCCCTGCGAAAGTCGAACTTTCGTCAAAATTATCTTTATTCATATGTATGAAATACATATATGAAATACGTATGTGGAGTTCCCTAGAATTTCATGTGATTCAGTAAACAGAATATAGATTCCATGATTGCTAGATTGATCCGTAGGGATTAATAAAGAGTGAGCTGATAATGGAATTTTTCTTCGATAAATAGGAAACTTAAGATTAAGATGCTCCGGAATGGAAATGAGGGAATGTCCACAATACCCGGATTTAGTCAGATCCAATTCGAGGGATTTTGTAGGTTCATTAATCAAGGCTTGGCCGAAGAACTTGAGAAGTTTCCAACAATTAAAGATCCAGATCACGAAATTGCATTTCAATTATTTGCGAAAGGATATCAATTGCTAGAACCCTCGATAAAAGAAAGGGATGCTGTGTATGAATCACTTACTTATTCTTCTGAATTATATGTATCTGCGAGATTAATTTTTGGTTTCGATGTGCAAAAGCAAACCATTTCTATTGGAAACATTCCTATAATGAATTCCTTAGGAACCTTTATAATAAATGGAATATACCGAATTGTGATCAATCAAATATTGCTAAGTCCTGGTATTTACTACCGCTCCGAATTAGACCATAAGGGAATTTCTATATACACCGGGACTATAATATCAGATTGGGGAGGAAGATCGGAATTAGCAATTGATAAAAAAGAAAGGATATGGGCTCGCGTGAGTAGAAAACAAAAGATATCTATTTTAGTTCTATCATCAGCTATGGGTTCGAATCTAAGAGAAATTTTAGATAATGTTTCCTACCCCGAAATTTTCTTGTCTTTCCCGAATGCTAAGGAAAAAAAGAGGATTGAGTCAAAAGAAAAAGCGATTTTGGAGTTTTATCAACAATTTGCTTGTGTAGGCGGGGACCTGGTATTTTCGGAGTCCTTATGTGAGGAATTACAAAAGAAATTTTTTCAACAAAAATGTGAATTAGGAAGAGTTGGTCGACGAAATATGAATCGGAGACTGAATCTTAATATACCTCAGAACAATACATTCTTGTTACCACGAGATGTATTGGCCGCTACGGATCATTTGATTGGAATGAAATTTGGAACGGGTATACTTGACGATGACGATATGAATCACTTGAAAAATAAACGTATTCGTTCGGTTGCGGATCTGTTACAAGATCAATTCGGACTGGCTCTTGGCCGTTTACAACATGCGGTTCAAAAAACTATACGTAGAGTATTCATACGTCAATCGAAACCGACTCCACAAACTTTGGTAACTCCAACTTCAACTTCGATTTTATTAATAACTACTTATGAAACCTTTTTTGGCACATACCCCTTATCTCAAGTTTTTGATCAAACCAATCCATTGACACAAACGGTTCATGGGCGAAAAGTGAGTTGTTTGGGTCCTGGAGGATTGACGGGGAGAACTGCAAGTTTTCGGAGCCGAGATATTCATCCGAGTCACTATGGGCGTATTTGTCCAATTGACACGTCCGAAGGCATCAATGTTGGACTTACTGGATCCTTAGCTATTCATGCGAGAATTGATCACTGGTGGGGATCTATAGAAAGTCCGTTTTATGAAATATCTGAGAAAGCAAAAGATAAAAAAGAGAGACAGGTGGTTTATTTATCACCAAATAGAGATGAATATTATATGATAGCAGCAGGAAATTCTTTGTCCTTGAATCAGGGTATTCAGGAAGAACAAGTTGTTCCAGCTAGATACCGTCAAGAATTCCTGACTATTGCCTGGGAACAGATTCATGTTAGAAGTATTTTTCCTTTCCAATATTTTTCTATTGGAGGTTCTCTCATTCCTTTTATTGAGCATAATGATGCGAATCGAGCTTTAATGAGTTCGAATATGCAGCGCCAAGCGGTTCCACTTTCTCGGTCCGAGAAGTGCATTGTTGGAACTGGATTGGAACGCCAAACAGCTCTAGATTCGAGGGTTTCCATTATAGCCGAACACGAGGGAAAGGTCATTTCTAGTGATAGTCACAAGATCCTTTTATCAAGTAGTGGGAAGACTATAAGTATTCCTTTAGTTGCCCATCAGCGCTCTAACAAAAATACTTGTATCCACCAAAAACCTAGGGTTCCAAGGGGTAAATCCATTAAAAAAGGGCAAATTTTAGCGGAGGGAGCAGCTACAGTTGGCGGGGAACTTGCTTTAGGAAAAAACGTTTTAGTAGCTTATATGCCGTGGGAGGGTTACAATTTTGAAGACGCAGTACTAATTAGCGAACGTTTGGTATATGAGGATATTTATACTTCTTTTCACATCCGAAAATATGAAATTCAGACGGATACGACAAGCCAAGGCTCCGCTGAAAAAATCACTAAAGAAATACCACATCTAGAAGAACATTTACTCCGCAATTTGGACAGAAATGGAGTTGTGAGGTTGGGATCCTGGGTAGAAACAGGCGATATTTTAGTAGGTAAATTAACGCCTCAGATAGCGAACGAATCCTCGTATATCGCGGAAGCTGGATTATTACGAGCCATTTTTGGTCTTGAGGTATCCACTTCAAAAGAAACTTCTCTCAAACTACCTATAGGTGGAAGAGGGCGCGTTATCGATGTGAAATGGATCCAGAGGGACCCCCTCGACATAATGGTTCGTGTATATATTTTACAGAAACGTGAAATCAAAGTTGGGGATAAAGTAGCAGGAAGACACGGGAATAAGGGGATCATTTCCAAAATTTTGCCTAGGCAAGATATGCCCTATTTGCAAGATGGAACACCGGTTGATATGGTCTTCAATCCCCTAGGAGTACCCTCACGAATGAATGTGGGACAAATATTTGAAAGCTCGCTCGGATTAGCAGGGGATCTGCTAAAGAAACATTATAGAATAGCACCCTTTGATGAGAGATATGAGCAAGAGGCTTCAAGAAAACTTGTGTTTTCGGAATTATATGAAGCCAGTAAACAAACAAAAAATCCATGGGTATTTGAACCCGAGTACCCGGGAAAAAGCAGAATATTTGATGGAAGAACAGGAGATCCCTTCGAACAACCTGTTCTAATAGGGAAGTCCTATATTTTAAAATTAATTCATCAAGTTGATGAGAAAATCCATGGACGTTCTACTGGGCCCTACTCACTTGTTACCCAACAACCTGTTAGAGGAAGAGCCAAACAAGGGGGACAACGAGTAGGAGAAATGGAAGTTTGGGCTTTAGAAGGATTTGGTGTTGCTCATATTTTACAAGAGATACTTACTTATAAATCTGATCATCTTATAGCTCGCCAAGAAATACTTAATGCAACGATCTGGGGAAAAAGAGTGCCTAATCACGAGGATCCTCCGGAATCGTTTCGAGTGCTCGTTCGAGAACTACGATCTTTGGCTCTAGAACTGAACCATTTCCTTGTATCTGAGAAGAACTTTCAGGTTAATAGGGAAGATGTTTGATCAGAATAAATATAAATTCTTTTCTTATTTCTATTTTATGATTGACCAATATAAACATAAACAACTTCAAATTGGACTCGTTTCCCCTCAACAAATAAAGGCTTGGGCTAACAAAATCCTACCTCACGGGGAAGTCATTGGCGAAGTCACAAGGCCCTCCACTTTTCATTATAAAACCGATAAACCAGAAAAAGATGGATTGTTTTGCGAAAGAATCTTTGGACCCATAAAAAGCGGAATTTGTGCTTGTGGAAATTCTCGAGCGAGCGTAGCTGAAAACGAAGACGAAAGATTTTGTCAAAAATGTGGGGTAGAATTTGTTGATTCTCGGATACGAAGATATCAAATGGGATACATCAAACTGGCATGTCCAGTGACTCATGTGTGGTATTTGAAAGGTCTTCCTAGTTATATCGCAAATCTTTTAGATAAACCTCTTAAGAAATTGGAAGGCCTAGTATACGGCGATTTCGCTTTTGCTAGGCCCAGCGCTAAAAAACCTACTTTCTTACGATTACGAGGTTTATTCGAAGATGAAATTTCATCCTGTAATCACAGCATTTCTCCCTTTTTTTCTACCCCAGGCTTTGCAACATTTCGAAATCGGGAAATTGCGACAGGAGCAGGTGCTATTAGAGAACAATTAGCAGATTTGGATTTGCGAATTATTATAGAGAATTCCTTGGTTGAATGGAAGGAATTAGAAGACGAGGGGTATAGTGGAGATGAATGGGAAGATAGAAAAAGACGAATAAGAAAAGTTTTTTTAATTAGACGAATGCAATTGGCAAAACATTTTATTCAAACAAATGTAGAACCAGAATGGATGGTTTTGTGCTTATTACCGGTTCTTCCTCCCGAATTGAGACCCATTGTTTATAGGTCTGGGGATAAAGTAGTGACTTCGGATATTAATGAACTTTATAAGAGAGTTATCCGTCGGAACAACAACCTTGCCTATCTATTAAAAAGAAGTGAATTAGCGCCAGCAGATTTAGTAATGTGCCAGGAAAAATTGGTACAAGAAGCCGTGGATACACTTCTTGATAGTGGGTCTCGCGGGCAACCGACGAGGGATGGTCACAATAAAGTATACAAGTCACTTTCAGATGTAATTGAGGGTAAAGAGGGAAGGTTTCGCGAGACTCTGCTTGGGAAACGGGTCGATTACTCGGGGCGTTCTGTCATTGTTGTGGGTCCTTCACTTTCATTACATCAATGTGGATTACCTCTAGAGATCGCAATAAAGCTTTTTCAGCTATTTGTAATTCGCGATTTAATCACGAAACGTGCTACTTCTAATGTCAGGATTGCTAAAAGGAAAATTTGGGAAAAGGAACCCATTGTATGGGAAATACTTCAAGAAGTTATGCGAGGGCATCCTGTACTGTTGAACCGAGCACCTACCCTGCATCGATTAGGCATACAGGCTTTCCAACCCACTTTAGTAGAGGGGCGTACTATTTGTTTACATCCATTAGTGTGTAAGGGTTTCAATGCGGACTTTGATGGGGATCAAATGGCTGTTCATCTACCTTTATCCTTGGAAGCTCAAGCAGAAGCCCGTTTACTTATGTTTTCTCATATGAATCTCCTGTCTCCCGCTATTGGAGATCCTATTTGCGTGCCAACCCAAGACATGCTTATCGGACTTTATGTATTAACGATTGGAAATCGTCGAGGTATTTGTGCAAATAGATATAATAGTCGCGGAAACTATCCAAATAAAAAAGTAAACTACAATAATAATAATTATACGAAAGATAAAGAACCCCATTTTTCGAGTTCCTATGATGCACTGGGAGCTTATAGACAGAAACGAATCGGTTTAAACAGTCCCTTGTGGCTCCGATGGAAACTAGATCAACGCGTCATTGGATCAAGAGAAGTTCCGGTTGAAGTTCAATATGAATCTTTTGGGACTTATCATGAGATTTATGCCCACTATCTAATAGTTGGAAATCGAAAAAAAGAAACCCGTTCTATATACATTCGAACCACTCTTGGTCATATTTCTTTTTATAGAGAAATAGAGGAAGCCATACAAGGATTTAGTCGGGCCTATTCATACACTATCTAAATCTAAACAAGGAAGTTAGATTCGGCGATGCCCCTTTCGGGGGGCATTCCGATTTTGCTAGTACCATCTTTTTTGCCACGCAAATTCAGATTGAGATTGAGGAAAGGGGGTAAATTAAGTTTTCGAATCACTGACTCAGGCCTATTGTCGAATCCTACTCAGCAATTGTCGAATCCTACTCAGTCAAAAAAGGGGGTACTTATGTATGGCGGAACGGGCCAACCTGGTCTTTCATAATAAAGAGATAGACGGAACTGCTATGAAACGACTTATTAGCAGATTAATAGATCATTTCGGAATGGGATATACATCCCATATACTGGATCAAATAAAGGCTCTGGGCTTCCATCAAGCCACTACTACATCAATTTCTTTAGGAATCGAGGATCTTTTAACAATACCCTCTAAAGGATGGTTAGTCCAAGATGCGGAACAACAGAGTTTTCTTTTGGAGAAACACTATTATTATGGGGCTGTACACGCAGTAGAAAAATTACGCCAATCCGTTGAAATATGGTATGCTACAAGTGAATATTTGAAACAAGAAATGAATTCGAATTTTCGGATAACGGATCCTTCTAATCCAGTCTATCTAATGTCTTTTTCAGGAGCCAGAGGAAATGCATCTCAGGTACACCAATTAGTAGGGATGAGAGGGTTAATGGCGGATCCTCAAGGACAAATGATTGATTTACCTATTCAAAGCAATTTACGCGAGGGACTTTCTTTGACAGAATATATAATTTCATGCTACGGAGCCCGCAAAGGGGTTGTAGATACTGCTGTACGAACAGCGGATGCTGGATATCTTACACGCAGACTTGTTGAAGTAGTTCAACATATTATTGTGCGTAGAAGAGATTGTGGTACTATCCGAGGTAGTTCTGTGAATCCTCAAAATGGGATGACAGAAAAACTTTTTGTCCAAACACTAATTGGTCGTGTATTAGCAGACGATATATATATCGGTTCACGATGCATTGCTGCTCGAAATCAAGATATTGGAATTGGATTAGTCAATCGATTCATAACTGCCTTTCGAGCACAACCGTTTCGGGCACAACCAATATATATTAGAACCCCTTTTACTTGCCGGAGCACATCTTGGATCTGTCAATTATGTTATGGGCGGAGTCCCACTCATGGCGATCTCGTCGAATTGGGAGAAGCTGTAGGTATTATTGCGGGTCAATCAATTGGGGAGCCGGGGACTCAACTAACATTAAGAACTTTTCATACTGGTGGAGTATTCACAGGGGGTACTGCCGACCTTGTCCGATCCCCCTCGAATGGAAAAATCCAATTCAATGAGGATTTGGTTCACCCCACACGTACCCGTCATGGGCAGCCTGCTTTTCTATGCTATATAGACTTGCGTGTAACTATTCAGAGTCAGGATATTCTACATAGTGTGAATATTCCGTTAAAAAGCTTGATTCTAGTGCAAAATGATCAATATGTAGAATCCGAACAAGTAATTGCGGAGATTCGTGCCGGAATATCCACTTTGCATTTTAAAGAAAAGGTACAAAAGCATATTTATTCCGAATCAGACGGGGAAATGCACTGGAGTACTGATGTTTACCATGCGCCCGAATATCAATATGGTAATCTTCGTCGATTACCAAAAACAAGCCATTTATGGATATTGTCAGTAAGTATGTGCAGATCCAGTATAGCATCCTTTTCACTGCACAAGGATCAAGATCAAATGAATACTTATTCTTTTTCTCTTGACGGAAGATATGTCTTTGACCTCTCAATGGCTAATGATCAAGTAAGCCATAGACTGTTGGATACTTTTGGTAAAAAAGATAGGGAAATTCTTGATTATTTAAGGCGAGATCGAATCGTGTCCAACAATCATTGGAATTTTGTCTATCCTTCTATTCTTCAAGATAATTCAGATTTGTTGGCGAAAAAGCGAAGAAATAGGTTCGTCATTCCATTACAATATCATCACGAACAAGAAAAAGAGCTAATATCCTGTTTGGGGATTTCGATTGAAATACCCTTTATGGGTGTTTTACGTAGAAATACTATTTTTGCTTATTTTGACGATCCAGGATACAGAAAAGATAAAAGGGGTTCAGGAATTGTTAAATTTCGATATAGGACCCTAGAGGAAGAATATCGGCCCCAAGAGGAAGAGTATAGGACTCTAGAGGAAGACTCAGAAGACGAATATGAGAGCCCAGAGAACGAATATAGGACTCTAGAAGACGAATATGAAACCTTAGAAGACGAATATAGGACTCTAAAAGACGAATATGAAACCCTAGAAGATGAATACGGGATTCTAGAGGCCAAATATAGGACTCTAGAGAAAGACTCAGAAGAAGACTATGGGAACCCAGAGAAAGAATATAAAACTCGAGAGGACGAATATGGAACTCTAGAGGAAGAAGAATATGGGAGCCGTGAAGATGGCTCAGAGAATGAATATGGGGCTTTAGAAGAAGACTCAGAGGAAGACTCAGAGGACGAATATGGGAGCCCAGAGGAAGATTCTATCTTAAAAAAAGAGGGTTTTATTGAGCATCGAGGAACAAAAGAATTTAGTCTAAAATATCAAAAAGAAGTAGATCGGTTTTTTTTCATTCTTCAAGAACTGCATATCTTGCCGAGATCCTTATCCCTAAAGGTACTTGACAATAGTATTATTGGAGTGGATACACAACTCACAAAAAATACAAGAAGTCGACTAGGTGGATTGGTCCGAGTTAAGAGAAAAAAAAGCCATACGGAACTAAAAATCTTTTCCGGAGATATTCATTTTCCTGAAGAGGCGGATAAGATATTAGGCGCCAGTTTGATACCACCAGAAACAGAAAAAAAAGATTCTAAGGACTCAAAAAAAAGAAAAAATTGGGTTTATGTTCAACGGAAAAAAATTCTCAAAAGCAAGGAAAAGTATTTTGTTTCAGTTCGACCTGCAGTCGCATATGAAATGGACGAAGGGAGAAATCTAGCAAGACTTTTCCCGCAAGATCTCCTGCAAGAAGAGGATAATCTCCAACTTCGACTTGTCAATTTTATTTCTCATGAAAATAGCAAGTTAACTCAAAGAATTTATCACACGAATAGTCAATTCGTTCGAACTTGCTTAGTAGTGAATTGGGAACAAGAAGAAAAAGAGGGGGCTCGTGCTTCCCTTGTTGAGTTAAGAACAAATGATCTGATTCGCGCTTTCCTAAGAATTGAGTTAGCCAAGTCCACTATTTCATATACAAGAAGAAGGTATGATAGGACAAGTGCAGGACCAATCCCCAATAATAGGTTAGATCGCAACAATACCAATTCCTTTTATTCCAAGGCGAAGATTCAATCACTTAGCCAACATCAAGAAGCTATTGGCACCTTGTTGAATCGAAATAAAGAATACCCATCTTTGATGATTTTGTCAGCATCCAACTGTTCTCGAATTGGTTTATTCAAGAATTCAAAATATCCCAATGCGGTAAAAGAATCGAATCCTAGAATTCTTATTCGAGATATTTTTGGGCTCTTAGGCGCTATTGTACCTAGTATATCGAATTTCTCTTCATCTTACTATTTATTAACACATAATCAGATCTTGTTAAAAAAATACTTGTTCCTCGACAATTTGAAACAAACCTTCCAAGCCCTTCAAGGGCTTAAATACTGTTTAATAGATGAAAATAAAAGGATGTCGAATTTCGACAGTAACACCATGTTGGATTCATTCCATTTGAATTGGCACTTTCTCCATCATGACTCATGGGAGGAGACATTGGCAATAATTCACCTTGGACAATTTATTTGCGAAAATGTATGTCTATCTAAATCGCACATAAAAAAATCTGGTCAAATTTTCCTTGTTAATATGGACTCCTTTGTTATAAGAGCAGCTAAGCCTTATTTAGCCACTATAGGAGCAACTGTTCATGGTCATTATGGAAAAATCCTTTACAAAGGGGATAGGTTAGTTACCTTTATATATGAAAAATCGAGATCTAGTGATATAACGCAAGGTCTTCCAAAAGTAGAACAAATATTCGAAGCGCGTTCAATTGATTCACTATCGCCGAATCTCGAAAGGAGAATTGAGGATTGGAATGAGCGTATACCAAGAATTCTTGGGGTTCCCTGGGGATTCTTGATTGGAGCTGAGCTAACCATCGCCCAAAGTCGTATCTCTTTGGTTAATAAGATCCAAAAGGTTTATCGATCCCAAGGGGTACAGATCCATAATAGACATATAGAGATTATTATACGCCAAGTAACATCAAAAGTACGGGTTTCCGAAGATGGAATGTCTAATGTTTTTTTACCTGGGGAATTAATAGGACTATTGCGAGCGGAACGAGCAGGGCGAGCTTTGGATGAATCGATCTATTATCGGGCAATCTTATTGGGAATAACAAGGGCTTCCCTGAATACCCAAAGTTTCATATCTGAAGCAAGTTTTCAAGAAACTGCTCGAGTTTTAGCAAAAGCTGCCCTACGAGGTCGTATTGATTGGTTGAAAGGCCTGAAAGAAAACGTAGTTCTGGGAGGAATTATACCTGTTGGTACCGGATTCCAAAAATTTGTGCATCGTTTCCCACAAGACAAGAACCTTTATTTCGAAATTCAAAAAAAAAATCTATTCACGTCGGAAATGAGAGATATTTTGTTTCTCCATACAGAATTAGTTTCTTCTGATTCTGATTCTGACGTAACAAACAATTTCTATGAGACATCAGAACCCCCATTTACTCCCATTTATACGATTTAAGGATATATAAAGCATATAAAGCAGATTTTTTTTACTTTAATTGAAACTAGACTTTTGACCTTAGAATGCTAACAGGTCTGATTTTAGATTTTGTATTTTCCTATTTTACTAAATAAAAGAAGTAAGTTAATTTATTAAGGCTGTGTTTATATCATGTATCAATGGCCAATTCTGAGTAGAAGGTTCCATCGGAACAATTAGTATTTATTTCAAGATATTTTGGCTCTTTCTTATCTTCAAAAAGAAATCAATTCCGTAATGGTAAGACGAAAAAAAGAAAAAAAAAAGGAAGTGTGGAAAAAATGACAAGAAGATATTGGAACATCAATTTGAAAGAGATGATCGAAGCGGGAGTTCATTTTGGTCATGGTATTAAAAAATGGAATCCTAAAATGGCCCCTTACATCTCGGCAAAGCGTAAAGGTACTCATATTACAAATCTTGCTAGAACGGCTCGTTTTTTATCAGAAGCTTGTGATTTAGTTTTTGATGCAGCAAGTCAGGGAAAAAGCTTCTTAATTGTTGGTACCAAAAAAAGAGCAGCGGATTTAGTAGCATCAGCTGCAATAAGGTCTCGTTGTCATTATGTTAATAAAAAGTGGTTCAGTGGTATGTTAACGAATTGGTCGATTACCAAAACTAGACTTTCTCAATTTAGAGACTTAAGAGCAGAAGAAAAGATGGGAAAATTCCACCATCTCCCAAAAAGAGATGTGGCAATCTTAAAGAGAAAATTATCTACCTTGCAAAGATATCTCGGCGGGATTAAATATATGACGAGTTTGCCTGACATTGTGATCGTCCTTGATCAACAAAAAGAGTATATAGCTCTTCGGGAATGCGCCATTTTGGGGATTCCCACTATTTCTTTAGTCGATACAAATTGTGACCCAGATCTCGCGAATATATCGATTCCTGCCAACGATGACACTATGACTTCAATTCGATTGATTCTTAACAAATTAGTATTTGCAATTTGTGAGGGCCGTTCTCTCTATATAAGAAATCATTGATTAAGATTAAGAAGAATAGTGAATTCTTAAGCAACTACGTAGATTTATGGGATCAGTTACTATTTTTTTTGTTTTGCATAGATAAAAGAAGGGGAATATTGATATATATTAGAGGGTATTGATATATATTATCATTTGATGTGATTTCTTGGTATCCTAAATATAAGATTAATACTTCAAGTTGCTGAGTTGAAAAAGAAACGGTTGAATCAAAAGAATTCCTTTTTTGAAGTTCAATTTTTATCAGAGGACAATATGAATATTACACCATGTTCCATTAAAACACTCAAGGGATTGTATGATATATCAGGCGTAGAAGTAGGCCAACACTTCTATTGGCAAATAGGAGGTTTCCAAATTCATGCCCAAGTACTCATCACTTCTTGGGTCGTAATTACTATCTTGCTGGGTTCAGTTATCATAGCTGTTCGGAATCCACAAACCATCCCAACCGACGGTCAGAATTTCTTCGAATATGTCCTTGAGTTTATTCGAGATTTGAGCAAAACTCAGATTGGAGAAGAATATGGTCCCTGGGTTCCCTTTATTGGAACTATGTTCCTTTTTATTTTTGTTTCGAATTGGTCGGGTGCTCTTTTACCTTGGAAAATTATAGAGTTACCCCATGGGGAATTAGCAGCGCCCACGAACGATATAAATACTACTGTTGCTTTAGCTTTACTTACATCGGCGGCATATTTTTATGCGGGTCTTAGCAAAAAAGGATTGAGTTATTTCGAGAAATATATTAAACCAACCCCAATCCTTTTACCAATTAACATCCTAGAAGATTTCACAAAACCATTATCGCTTAGTTTTCGACTTTTCGGAAATATATTGGCGGATGAATTAGTCGTTGTTGTTCTTGTTTCTTTAGTCCCCTTAGTAGTCCCTATACCGGTCATGTTTCTTGGATTATTTACAAGCGGTATTCAAGCTCTTATTTTTGCAACATTAGCCGCAGCCTATATAGGTGAATCCATGGAAGGTCATCATTGAACTGACTAATTTTCGAAATAGTCTTTTTTTTTTTAGCTTAGCCCAATTCATGCATGGTTGCAGATAATCCTCCTGATTAGAAAACTAACTAGTTCGAAATGCGTATGAATATATAACCTAGAGTTGTAGGAGAGAGAATAGACTATATTACGGAATTGTTAAATTATATATGCATTCAGGGGGGCTAAATCTGGTTAGATCTATATCCTTAATGTCTATAAGACAGTTATCTTTTGTGCGGCTTTCTAAGGAATGATTTTGGAATTGGATTCAATAGAAAATAAGAAAATATGCAAACAAAATAGAAGAAACAAATGTATATAGGATTTTATTTATTTCTAAGTTAGATTAGATTCATTATCTAATCCGATATATAGAATTTCGGAATTGGATTCCATATCCAGTTCTATGCAGCATATTGTTATCAATTGTATATCTTGATTTGATTCCTATTGGATTTGGATTAGTTCGATTTCAATAGGGGTTCTTCCTGTATTTCGTCCTTTATTATGGATTAGATGAAGGGAAAAATGGGAACTCAAGGATATCGAAGAGTAAAAAAAGGATATCGAAGAGTAAAAAAAGATGGAATGAAAGGGCGGTTGGTTGGAAAGAAAGAGAAATAGAATAATGAAAAGCATATGGATTTACACAAACCTCTAATGATTAGAAACTAAAAATGAGATCTCGAAGTAGTTCGGACGATTTAGATTATCATTTCAATTTGTACTTTTTAGTTACTTCTACCCAATAGAGCTTCGAAGTTAAAAGTAATAATTTCTTGGTTGATTGTATCCTTAACCATTTCTTTTTTTTTTGACACGAGGAACTCACCATGAATCCACTAATTGCTGCTGCTTCCGTTATTGCTGCTGGATTGGCTGTAGGGCTTGCTTCTATTGGGCCTGGAGTTGGTCAAGGTACTGCTGCAGGACAAGCTGTAGAGGGTATTGCGAGACAGCCAGAAGCAGAAGGGAAAATACGAGGTACTTTATTGCTTAGTCTAGCTTTTATGGAAGCTTTAACAATTTATGGACTGGTTGTGGCACTAGCGCTTTTATTTGCAAACCCTTTTGTTTAATCCTAAAAAAGAAAATAAGTCCTTTAGATTAGATACTTTTTTCTTTTTTTAGTAAATTGGTATTTGCTTCTGTAATTCCAAGTATATCAATACTTTTATTTATTATATTATTCCAGGAATTTTTTATTTATCGGGACAGACAATACCAATACCCCGGGAAGGGTTGATTTGAGCATGATCAATTTAGGTGGAAGATATGCTCGCCCTCTTCCTTCCCGTCCTTAGTTTAGGATAGTGGAAAGTCTTTTTCCTTTTATTTTAGGAATTTTGGAAACATTTTACATTTTAACAAAGGGGATCTTTCACAGGTCAAACGAGACCTAAGACTTAATCTAGAAGAAATTATTAGATTGAATCTATTTGCATTAAAAAAATTGCATTAAAAAAACCGATAAAAAAAGGGCGAGCGAAGTAAGTGATCAAAAACTTTCTTCTTTGTTCGTCCTATCTATAAGAGGAGAGCATATGAAAAATGTAACCCATTCTTTTGTTTTTTTAGCTCACTGGCCATTCGCTGGGAGTTTCGGGCTTAATACCGATATTTTAGCAACAAATCTAATAAATCTAACTGTAGTGGTTGGCGTATTGATTTTTTTTGGAAAGGGAGTGTGTGCGAGTTGTCTATTTCAAGAATAGATTGGATCTATCCGGCTGCACTTTAGAATATTTTTTAGTATTTTTGTTTTGGGATAAATAAGAAAAGGTGCACGATCTCCACGAATTACTTCTGAATAACTTCAGAAATCATATGGAAGAACCATAGCATTTCGCGACTCATTGGTAAATTTACTTTGATTCTCTATAGACCAATAATGTGAGACCATTAACACGGTTAAAGCTAAACTGCTTGAAGTCCAGGCAAAAAGGGGTACTCTTTCTACAACTATATTAGTATTGAAATGCTTTATTAGTATCCAAATGCTTTAAACGGGAAATAGCTAGTGTAGGATTTATCTGATATAGAACACTCATATCGATAAAATGGTTTGATCTATTTACTAGAAGGGCACCCTGCCCTTTTTCCAATGCCGAATCGACGACCTGCGTATAAAGAAAAGAGAAATTTTTTGGATTTAAGAAAAGAAAAAGAATTCTAGCAATTTAAATTTTCCATTTATTTACTTCGTTTTTCTTAATGAAATTGTTAACTAACCGAGCAAACACAAATAAAGAAACAACTTTGCTGACCATGATAGATTTTTATCTAGTCGGAAGAGTCCTCTTAATATTTCTCTAGTCTTATATACGTTTCGGTATATTGAAATACAAAGAGAAAAGAGGATAGAGGATAGGCTCATTACATAAAAAAAAGATATGGAAATAACCATAATACATAGAAAAAAAAAGGAGCGTGAGAGCCAAATGAATCGAAAGATTCATGTTTGGTTCGGGAAGAGATCATAAAAGTTGTAAACTTAATAGCAAGATAATCTACTTTCATTAAAAGATTTATTAGATAATCGAAAACAGAGGATCTTAAGTACTATTCGAAATTCGGAAGAATTGCGTAGAGGGACCCTTGAACAACTCGAAAAAGCTCGGCTTCGATTACAGAAAGTCGAACTAGAAGCAGATGAGTATCGGATGAATGGATACTCTGAGATAGAACGAGAAAAAGCAAATTTGATTAATGCTACTTCTATGAGTTTGGAACAATTAGAAAAGTCTAAAAATGAAACCCTTTATTTTGAAAAACAAAGAGCGATGAATCAGGTCCGACAACGGGTTTTCCAACAAGCCGTACAAGGAGCTCTAGGAACTCTGAATAGTTGTTTGAATACCGAGTTACATTTCCGTACGATTCGTGCTAATATTGGCATTCTAGGGGCCATAGAATGGAAGAGATAATTTTAATTTCTTAGGCCTTGAACTTCTACTTTCGTTTAGAATTTAGGCATTATTTTTCCCCTTGCTTCCGAAAAAAAAAAGATTCAAGAAACACTAATGGCAACCCTTCGAGTCGACGAAATTCATAAAATTCTCCGCGAACGTATTGAACAATATAATAGGAAAGTAGGAATTGAGAATATCGGTCGCGTAGTTCAAGTGGGGGATGGGATTGCTCGTATTATAGGTCTTGGTGAAATAATGTCAGGTGAATTAGTCGAATTTGCAGAAGGGACTAGAGGTATTGCTCTGAATTTGGAATCCAAAAATGTTGGGATTGTATTAATGGGCGATGGGTTGATGATACAAGAGGGAAGTTTTGTAAAAGCAACAGGAAGAATTGCTCAGATACCCGTGAGTGAGGCTTACTTGGGTCGTGTTATAAATGCTCTCGCTAAACCTATTGATGGGAGAGGCGAAATTATCGCTTCGGAATCTCGCTTAATTGAATCTCCTGCTCCGGGTATAATTTCCAGGCGTTCCGTGTATGAACCCCTTCAAACAGGGCTTATTGCTATCGATTCGATGATCCCCATAGGGCGCGGTCAGCGAGAGTTAATTATTGGGGACAGACAGACTGGCAAAACAGCAGTAGCCACAGATACAATTCTCAATCAAAAAGGGCAAGATGTAATATGTGT